CTATTTTTTATCTGGTATGTCAGGGTTGAAATATTTTTGCTAACATTTAGTCCTGATATTTAGGCTTACAAAAATCAAGATAAATATAAATTTTTATGTTATATATATATATATATATATATTATGGTGGCATAAATCAACACCTACTGTAACTTGTTGATTTTGATACGCTTAGTCGAGTCTTCCTTGGTTTCGGGGTTTGACAAGGATAAACAGGAATCGCCCAGCGTAGGGGGTAAGGGGGTTTGTCGCGCAAAAACCAAAAGGGGGCATATAGTATAAAGCTGTGTTGAATAAGAATATGTTATGCACTTGAATTCTAAATATGCAATGCTTAAGTTATGTCTTTCCATCATTCATTCACATTAACTGCATGCAAGAAAAATGTTCCACCTTAATTTACCAGTTGAGCCTGCACTCTGAGATGTATAGGAAAGGTACCCTAAAAAAGAGAACGCTATGCATATAAAAGAATGCCCGGCATGGTGGGTAACGAGTCGTATGTACTACACCATTAATCAGATGCCAGTATAATTATCAGTATGTGGAGTTATGCAGTTATGGCCCTGAAATAGGAACCAGATGCCAGTAATAGTTCACTAAGTGCTACCCCCACAATTGTTGTCCCTGACCCTATCATTAATAGGATGCCTTTATATATACTGGTTGGTGGTCTCTTACTACATTAAGATTTGACGTACAGATGTTAGTTGAGTATTTCAAGGAAAATGTTGGGAACAATTATATGGGGAGATATCTTCAATTTGATGTTGGATAATATGGGGTATAATGTTAATATGGTTTATGTATACCTTAGTAATTATTACTTGCTTTATGGTCTATTTATTTAATAGGTGATTATACATTAATGTACTAATCCATTAATGTAATATTATGCATAATATGTACTATACCATAAGCAGAAAATAGTTAAATTTAGAATACTGGCTTTGGGAGCCAGTGGTGGGAGTTAAAATCTCCCTTTTCTGGCACTAGGGAGGATTTTAACCTCCGCTCTTCGGATTACAAGACCGATGCTTTAAGGCTAAGCTACTAGGGCAAGCTCATTCTAATGCCTTATTTTCTAGTCATCCCGCCAGTGGGATTAGTACTAAAAATAGTGTAAAGTAAAGAATAGATGCAAGTTGCCCGATGATAATAAATGGGTGTTCTACTGGCATTCCTCCAATCCATGTAAGGATAAGTATGTCGGCGACTAGGGTTCAGAAGAGGAATTGAGTAATTGGGCGAAATGCTAGGCCTCGTTGTTTAGATGTGTGAAGAATAGGGACTACTATCAAAACCAGAATTGAAAACAATAGGGCCAGGACTCCTCCTAATTTGTTTGGGATTGATCGAAGAATTGCATAGGCAAATAGGAAATATCATTCTGGTTTAATATGGGGAGGTGTCACTAGGGGGTTTGCGGGGGTAAAGTTGTCGGGGTCACCTAGAAGATTAGGGGAAAATAGTGAAAGTGAAGTCAAGGCTAGAAGGACTACTGCAAAGCCTAATAAGTCTTTATATGAAAAATAGGGGTGAAATGATACTTTATCTGCATCTGAATTTAAACCTATGGGATTATTTGAGCCTGTTTCGTGGAGAAAAAGTAGGTGCAGAACAGTGGCTGCGGCAATAATGAAGGGCAGGAGAAAGTGGAAGGCAAAGAATCGTGTTAGTGTTGCATTGTCTACTGAGAACCCCCCTCAGATCCATTGGACTAGGGTGTTTCCTACATAAGGGACTGCGGATAGGAGATTGGTAATTACTGTGGCCCCTCAAAAAGATATCTGCCCCCATGGTAGAACATAGCCAACGAATGCTGTTATTATAACAAGTAGAAGGAGGATCACTCCAATATTTCAAGTTTCTTTAAAGAGATAAGACCCATAATATAGTCCTCGGGCAATGTGAATATAAATACAAATAAAGAAAAATGATGCGCCATTAGCATGAATATTGCGGATGAGTCATCCATAATTTACGTCACGACAGATGTGAGCTACGGATGAGAAGGCAGTGGTAATATCAGATGTATAATGTATAGCTAGAAATAATCCTGTTAAGATTTGGGTAATCAAGCATAGTCCTAATAGTGAGCCAAAATTTCATCATACTGAAATGTTAGAGGGAGCTGGGAGGTCAACTAGTGCATCATTAGCAATTTTAATCAGAGGGTGTGTTTTTCGTAGGCTTGCCATTAATGGGTTTTTATAGTTGAATAACAACGGTGGTTCTTCAAGTCACTGGTCTCGGTTAAAATCCGGGTAAAAATTATGACTTATTTAGTATCTTTATTATTAATGGCTTTAATTGTTGGGTTAGTTGCTGTAGCTTCTAATCCGGCACCTTATTTTGCTGCTTTAGGGTTAGTAGTAGCGGCTGGGGTTGGGTGTGGCGTATTAATTAGCCATGGGGGATCTTTTTTATCTTTAGTTCTTTTTTTAATTTATCTGGGTGGTATACTTGTGGTATTTGCTTACTCAGCAGCTTTAGCTGCTGAGCCATTTCCGGAGTCTTGGGGGGATCGTTCTGTATTAGGTTATGTTGTAATTTATTTGGTTGGTGTAGGATTAGTAATAAATTTTTTTTGCGGGGGATGATATGAGGGTTCTTGAATAGTTGTTGATACTTTTAAGGAATTTACTATACTGCGGGGGGATATTAGTGGTGTAGCTATAATGTACTCGTCGGGGGGAGGTGTGTTAGTAATTTGTGCATGGGTATTACTTTTGACTTTATTTGTGGTTCTTGAACTAACTCGAGGGTTAAGTCGAGGCTCTCTTCGAGCAGTCTAAATTATTACTAGAAGAATAGCAATGGTTGTGGTTAAAAGGAAAATTGTTAAATATGTTTTAATTATACCTTGTTGCATATCACTAATAGTTTTCGCTATCTTTACTTGAAGGGAAGATGCCCCCTTTGGGCCTGTGGCTTCAAACCATGTTTGATCAACTAGCTGAGTAGCAATTGATTGACCTAATGTTAGGTTAAGTTTAGGGGCTGATCGGTGAATAATTGCGGGAAAGTACCCAAGTATGTTTGAGAAGTGGTGGAGGGGCATTGAAGGGGTAATTTTAAATTGTTTATTTGTTATAGCGGTTAGTTCTAGGGCTGTAAGCAGGCCAATAATTGTAACTAATAGGGCAGCTAGTTTAAGGACAGGCGGCATGCTTATGATGGGCGTTTTTGAGGGTAAAAAGTTTGATGTAATAACTAGTCCAGCAATAATACTTCCTCAGGCGAGTCGTTTAATTGGATTAATAACTGAAGGGTTATTTTCGTTAATAGGTGATAGAGGCAGGAATCGAGGAGTTCCCATTGTAACAAAATATACCACGCGGAAGCTATATACTGCAGTGAAGGAGGTGGCAATGAGTGTAAGAATTAGGGCTCAGGCGTTTAGGTGAGAGGTATTTAGGGCTTCAATAATTGCATCTTTTGAGAAAAAGCCAGCTAAAAAGGGGGTACCAGTTAATGCTAGGCTACCAATCGTGAGACAGGTTGAGGTTAGTGGTATTAAGTTTTGTAGTCCTCCCATCTTGCGAATGTCTTGTTCATCATTTAAGCTATGAATAATTGATCCTGAGCACAGAAATAGTATAGCTTTAAAAAAGGCATGTGTGCAGATATGAAGGAATGCTAATTGTGGTTGGTTTAGTCCAATAGTGACCATTATTAGTCCAAGTTGACTTGATGTAGAGAATGCAACAATTTTTTTAATATCATTTTGGGTGAGGGCACAGGCTGCTGTAAATAGAGTTGTTAGGGCCCCCAGGCAGAGACAAGTTGTTAGCGCAAAATTGTTATTCTCTATAAGGGGATGGAGGCGGATGAGAAGGAAGATTCCAGCAACTACTATAGTGCTGGAATGAAGTAGGGCAGATACTGGTGTAGGGCCCTCTATGGCAGAGGGTAATCAAGGGTGTAGTCCAAATTGGGCTGATTTACCTGTTGCGGCTAGGATTAGGCCAAGAAGGGGGAGGGTTATATCAAAGTTTTTTGATAGGAAGAAGATTTGTTGAATTTCTCATGAGTTAAGATTTATTGCAAGTCAGGCTATGGCTGTGATCAGGCCAATATCACCCACACGATTGTATAAGACGGCCTGTAGGGCTGCTGTGTTGGCATCTGCCCGTCCATATCATCAACCAATTAATAGAAAAGATATAATTCCTACTCCCTCCCAGCCGATAAAAAGTTGAAATATATTGTTTGCTGTAACAAGTAAAATCATAGCTACAAGAAATAGAAGTAAATACTTAAAAAATCGGTTTATAAAGGGGTCAGAGTGCATATATCAGGATGCGAATTCAAGAATAGATCAAGTTACGTAGAGGGCAATTGGTGTAAAGATGATGGAATAGTGGTCAAATTTGAAGCTAATATTAATATCAAAGGGGGCAGTATTTATTCAGTGTCAATTAGTGACAATAGTTTCGGTTCCTTGATCTAAAAAAATTAATAATGGGAGTAGGCTTACTAGAAATGCGGTACTTACAGAGGTTTTAACATGTGTAACTGCTCATTTTTGGTTTTGTGGGTCAGGGTTGAGGGTGGTTAGGAGTGGATAAACTAGGATAGCAATTACTAGAATTAGTGAGGAGGAAAGGATTAGAGTTGTTGAATACATAGCTTTTACTTGGATTTGCACCAAGAGTTTTTGGTTCCTAAGACCAATGGATGAGCTGTTATCCTTTAAAAGCGCGAGGAAACCACGGAGTTTAACCGTGGGTTATAAGGATTAGCAGTACTTATTGCCTCGGGCCTTCCTCGGTGAGTAAGGGGATTTTAGCCCCTGTCTTTAGAATCACAATCTAATGTTTTATTTAAACTATACTTACTAGAAGCATCAGCCTCATATAAGCTCCGGCTTTGTAATTAAGAGAATAACTGGAATTAGATGAAGGGCTAATAGTAGATGTTCTCGGGTATAAAATGGTGGGAGCCCCGTGATGTGTGGAGGTGTTGGACCCCGTTGGGACATTAGGAAGAGATATAGGGAATAGCCCGCTGTAATTAGAGTACCAACCCCTGTAAGAAGGATGGTTCAGGGGGATCAGTTAAATAAGGTGGAAATGATGGTTAATTCCCCTATCAGGTTGGGTAAAGGTGGGAGTGCTAGGTTAGCCAGATTAGCAATAAACCATCAGGCGGCTGTTAGCGGGAAGATTATTTGTAATCCTCGAGCAAGGATTATGGTTCGGCTATGTGTCCGTTCATAAACGGTGTTGGCTAGGCAGAATAATGCGGATGACACTAGTCCATGAGCAATTATTAAAATAATTGCTCCTGTAAATCCTCACGGGGTTTGAATTAAAATTCCTCCAGCTACTAAGCCTATGTGACTAACTGATGAGTAGGCAATTAGGGATTTAAGGTCAGTTTGTCGGAGGCAAATTGAGCCTGTCATGATAATGCCTCACAGGGCTAAAATAATAAAAGGGTAGGCTAGTTCTTTGGAAAGTGGGTCCAGCATAACTATTATTCGCATTATACCATATCCTCCTAGTTTTAAAAGGACTGCGGCAAGGACTATAGATCCTGCTACGGGGGCCTCAACATGTGCTTTAGGCAGTCAGAGGTGGACGCCGTAGAGAGGCATTTTAACAAGAAATGCAATTAAACACCCAGCCCACCAGAATATATGGCCTCAAGAATATAGGGTCAGGGGTTGCGAGTATTGCAGAATTAATATTGAAAGGGTTCCGGTGGAGTGTTGAAGAAGTAAAAGTGCCACTAGGAGTGGTAATGATCCTGTTAGAGTATAAAAGAGAAAATAAGTTCCTGCATTTAGGCGTTCAGTTTGATTACCCCATCGGGTAATAATAATTAACGTGGGGATGAGGGTGGCTTCAAATATAATATAAAATATAATAATTTCCGTAGCACTAAATGCCATGATTAGGAAGGCTTGTAAGGACACTAGAAGAGTAATATAAAGTCGTTGGCGGTTAATAGGCTCTGTATTAACATGATTTTGGCTAGCTAAAATTATTAATGGGAGAAGCCAGCATGTGAGAACTAGTAAGGGGGTGGACAACGGGTCTGTGGCTATATAAAGATTAGAGGTGGCCCAGCCTGTCTCAGATGTTCAGCATAGTCATAGCATGCTAGTTAGAGCAATTAGAAGGCTATAAGCAGTTGTTACTGGTCATAGTCATTTTGGTGACGATAGTCAGATTGTTGGAAACAGCATAATTGTGGGAATTAATACTTTTAGCATTGTAGAAGATTAAGGTTTTGTAGGCGGTCTGTTCCATGAGTTCGAGCTGTGGCAACAAGTAGTGCTAGGCCTGCGCTAGCCTCACAAGCCGAGAATGCTAGTAGAAGTATTGGTGCCGCGGAGAATCCTGTTATTTCAAATTGTAAGGCCCAAAGGGCAAGTGCAATAAATAGTGATAGTATCATTCCCTCTAGGCATAGTAGAGCAGATAGGAGGTGGGTGCGGTGGAATGTTAGGCCTATTAGTCCTAGAATAAAGGCGGAGCTGAAGCTGAAGTGTACGGGTGTCATAAGGGAGTCGTGGAGTTGAACCACGGTCTTCTGAGCCGAAATCAGAGATCTTTCTTTGGACTAACACCCTATTCTGCTCATTCTAGGCCTCCCTGGGTTCATTCATAAACTAAACCTAGTGTAAGAAGAATTAATACGGCTGAGGCTCAGAGAAGAGTTCCGGCAGGGTTAAAGAGTTGATCTCCTCAGGGTAGGGGAAGTAGAAGTGCAATTTCTAGATCAAAGAGAAGAAAGAGAATGGCGACTAAAAAGAATCGGATTGAAAATGGCAGTCGGGCAGATCCAAGAGGGTCAAACCCACATTCATATGGTGAAAGTTTTTCTGCATCTGGGTTTATCTGTGGAAGTCAGAAAGATACGGTAGCTAGAATTAATGATAAGGCTGTTGAGATAACTAAGATGGTAATTACTAAGTTCATTATCTTTCCTTGGGGTTTAACCAAGACTAGGTGATTGGAAGTCACTCGTACTAACTTTAGATACTAGAAAGATATGAGCCTCATCAGTAAATTGATACGTATAGGAATAGTCAGACTACGTCAACGAAATGTCAGTATCATGCAGCAGCTTCAAAGCCGAAGTGATGTTCAGATGTAAAGTGGTACTGGATTTGGCGGAGAAGACAGACAGCTAAGAAGGAGGACCCAATAATCACATGGAGACCGTGGAAGCCTGTAGCTACAAAAAATGTAGAGCCGTAGACCCCGTCTGCAATAGTAAAGGGGGCCTCGTAATATTCTATTGCCTGCAGGGCTGTGAAGTAGAGCCCTAAGATAATAGTTAGTGTGAGGGATTGAATAGCTTGTTTTCGCTCGCCTTCTATAAGGCTGTGGTGTGCTCATGTAACTGTTACCCCTGATGCTAAAAGAACAGCTGTATTAAGCAGGGGAACTTCAAAAGGGTCTAGGGGTGTAATTCCTGTGGGTGGTCAACATCCTCCTAGTTCAGGGGTAGGTGCTAGACTTGAATGATAAAAGGCTCAGAAAAAGCCTAGGAAAAAGAATACTTCTGATGTGATAAAAAGAATTATGCCATATCGTAGGCCTTTTTGGACCGGGGGGGTGTGATGACCTTGGAAAGTCCCTTCACGAATAATGTCTCGTCATCATTGATACATGGTCAGAAGAAGTAAAATTAACCCGAGAGTTATTAATGTGGTAGAGTGAAAATGAAATCAGATTGCTAGGCCGGACGTTATTAGTAGGGCTCCGACTGCGCCAGTCAGTGGTCATGGGCTTGGGTCAACCATATGATACGCATGTGCTTGGTGTGCCATTAGACGTTTTCTTGAAGATATAAGCTTAACAGAAGAACAAATACGTATGCCTGGATTATGGCTACGGCCACTTCTAGTAGTGTTAGCAGAAATAAAACGGTAGCAGTTAAGATTGCTACTGTGGGTATCATGGGAAGAAGTACAAATACAGCGGTAGCAATTAACTGAATTAATAGATGTCCGGCGGTTAGGTTAGCCGTTAGTCGGACACCCAGGGCTAATGGGCGAATAAGTAAACTAATTGTTTCGATAATAATTAAGACAGGAATTAATGGAATGGGGGTTCCTTCTGGCAAGAGGTGGCCAAGTGCAATTGTTGGTTGGTTGCGTATTCCAATAATAACTGTGGCAAGTCAGAGAGGAACTGCGAATCCTATATTTAAAGACAGTTGTGTCGTAGGGGTAAAAGTATATGGCAGGAGTCCCAGCATGTTAATTGTAATTAAGAAAATTATTAAGGAGGCAAATAGTAAGGCTCATTTGTGTCCGCCTACATTTAGTGGCAGCATCAACTGGTTAATAAAACGATTAATTAACCAACCTTGAATAGTGATTAAGCGGTTATTAACTCATCGGGTTGTAGGGGTGGGATATATTACTCAAGGTAGGGCGATGGCAATAGCAATTAATGGGATTCCTAGGTATGATGGGCTTGCAAATTGGTCAAAGAAGCTTATTGCCATGGTCAGTCTCAGGGTTGGGCTTTATGTTCTTCTGTACTAAACGGAGTTGGTTCATTGGGAGAAACATGGTTTAGGACTTTTGTAGGGAGGATGGTTAAGAAAATTAATCATGAAAATAATAAGATTGCAAATCAGGGAGCAGGGTTTAATTGTGGCATTTCATCAGGGGTGGTCGGGAGGCACCAATCTTTGGCTTAAAAGGCCAACGCTGTAGCCCAAATTTAGCTTCCTGGTGAGGCGACTGTTGGTATAAGTATAGGTTTTCTAGCAAAAGTCTTCGTCTATTATATAGTTGCTTCTTCTAGTAAAACTGAGGTTCAGAATTCAAAGTCCTCAAGCGGAACGGCTTCAACAACGATTGGTATAAAACTGTGATTGGCCCCACAAATTTCGGAGCACTGTCCGTAGAATACCCCTGGGCGAGAGGCAATAAAGGCAGTTTGGTTTAGGCGGCCCGGAACACCATCTATTTTGACTCCAAGGGATGGAACGGCTCAAGAATGGAGCACATCTTCAGCAGAGACTAGTACACGGATTGGTGATTCCATTGGAACAACTATTCGGAGGTCGGCTTCAAGAAGTCGAAACTGACCGGGGGTCAAGTTTTGTGTTGGAATTATAAACGAGTCATAGCCTAAGTCCTCATAGTCGGTGTATTCATAGGTTCAGTATCATTGGTGACCAATGGCTTTAATGGTAAGGTGGGGGTCATTAATCTCATCTATAAGATATAAAATTCGAAGGGAAGGAAGGGCAATTAAAACAAGAATTACAGCTGGTAATACAGTTCACACAATCTCAATCTCTTGGGAGTCTAAAATATACTTATTAGTTAATTTTGTGGAGACTATGGCGACAATAATGTAAAGTACAAGGGTGCTAATTAAAAATACAATTATTAGCGCATGATCATGGAAGTGAAGAAGTTCTTCTATAACGGGTGATGCCGCGTCTTGGAATCCTAGTTGGGAGGGATGTGCCATTAAGCTTTAAGCTTAAGACATGCAGGAATTTAACCTACAATTTCACCTTGACAAAGTGATGTAATTGCAAATTTACTAATGTCTTAAAAGGAAGTGGCAGAGTGGTTATGCGGCTGGCTTGAAACTAGCACATGGGGGTTCAATTCCTCCCTTCCTCGATTAATTTGATTGAACTTGTACAAATGCTGGTTCCTCAAACGTATGGTAGGGGGGAGGGCATCCGTGAAGTCACTCAGCATTTGTTGCAGTAAGCTCTACGGATAGAACTTCCCGTTTGGAGGCAAAGGCTTCTCATAAAATAAATAGGAACATAATTACGGCCACTAATGAAATCATTGACCCAATGGAGGAAACTGTATTTCATAGAGTATAGGCGTCTGGATAATCTGAGTATCGCCGGGGCATTCCTGCAAGGCCGAGGAAATGCTGCGGGAAGAAGGTGAGGTTAACACCTAAGAATATAACCGCAAAATGGATTTTAGTTCAAGTGCTGTGTAGGGTATATCCTGTAAATAGAGGGAATCAATGGACAAAGCCGGCCATAATGGCAAAGACTGCTCCTATTGATAGAACATAGTGAAAGTGAGCAACTACATAATATGTATCATGGAGCACAATATCGATGGATGAGTTGGCTAGAACAATTCCAGTTAATCCCCCCACTGTGAATAGGAAAATAAACCCAAGGGCTCATAGTATGGGGGTTTCCCATTTAATTGAGCCCCCGTGGAGTGTGGCTAGTCAGCTAAAAACTTTTACACCTGTTGGGATAGCAATAATTATTGTGGCGGATGTAAAGTATGCACGAGTGTCAACGTCCATTCCAACTGTGAACATATGGTGAGCCCATACAATGAATCCTAGGAGGCCAATGGCCATTATAGCTCAAACCATTCCTATATAGCCAAAGGGTTCTTTTTTGCCTGCGTAGTAGGCTACAACGTGTGAAATGATACCAAATCCTGGCAAAATCAAGATATATACTTCGGGGTGACCAAAGAATCAAAATAAATGTTGATACAAAATAGGGTCCCCTCCGCCCGCCGGGTCAAAAAATGTGGTATTTAGGTTTCGATCTGTTAGGAGTATCGTAATTCCGGCAGCTAAGACAGGCAAGGATAATAAAAGAAGAACAGCGGTTACAAGAACTGCTCATACAAATAGGGGAGTTTGGTATTGTGAAATGGCTGGGGGTTTTATGTTAATTGTTGTAGTAATAAAATTAATTGCCCCTAGAATAGATGAGACTCCTGCTAAATGCAGGGAGAAAATAGTAAGGTCTACAGATGCACCTGCGTGGGCAAGGTTACCGGCTAATGGGGGATAAACAGTTCAACCTGTCCCGGCTCCAGCTTCAACACCAGAGGATGCTAGCAAGAGAAGAAACGAGGGGGGCAGGAGTCAAAAACTCATATTATTTATTCGTGGAAATGCTATGTCTGGGGCTCCAATTATTAAAGGAATTAATCAATTACCGAACCCGCCAATAAGAATTGGCATTACTATAAAGAAAATTATAACAAAGGCATGGGCAGTAACAATAACATTATAGATTTGGTCATTTCCAAGGAGGGACCCGGGTTGGCTAAGCTCAGCACGAATTAGGAGGCTGAGGGCGGTTCCAACCATTCCGGCTCAGGCACCAAATACAAGGTAAAGGGTGCCAATATCTTTGTGGTTAGTAGAGAAGAGTCAGCGTGTGATTGCCACAGGTAGGATGGCCGAAGTCAGGTGGCGGGTTGTAGCCCCGAAGATAGAGGTTTGAGTCCTCTTCCTATCAAGCCCCGTGGTGGAGAACATATTGGATTGCAAATCCAAAGACGCAGATTGACGTCTGCCGGGGCTTTCCCGCCTTGCTCGCCCGACGGCGGGAAAGTAGATGAATGCTCGCTGGTTTGAGCGCTTAGCTGTTAACTAAGAGTTTGTAGGATCGAGGCCTTCTCATCTAGAAAGGCTTTAGCTTAATTAAAGTGTCTGGCTTGCATTCAGAAGATGTGGGATAGAGTCCCGCAAGTCTTATCAGGGGCTAGGAGATTTTAACTCCTGCTTAGAGCTTTGAAGGCTCTTGGTCTAATTATCCTAAGCCCCTAGGTAGTTAATGCTAGGATGGCGGGGGTAATCGGGAGAAGGCATAGGGCAAATATAGTGGATAAGGCTAAAATAAGGGTTAATTGGGTATTAGGGCTTCGTCAAGGTATTAAGGAATTAGTTGTAATAGGGGATACTGTTAGGGCTATTGCATAGCAGAGGCGTAAGTAAAAGTATAAGCTTAATAGGGCTGCTAAGGCTATAATTGTTGCGGTGAGGGGTAGTTCTTGTTTCGTTAGTTCCTGTAAAATTAATCATTTGGGTATAAACCCAGTAAGTGGGGGAAGTCCCCCAAGGGAGAGGAGGGCTAAGGCTGTTGTAGCTATAAGAGTTGGTGTTTTTGCTCATGCTGAGGAAAGCGTATTAATTTTTGTGGCTAGTGATATTTTAAATGAAAGAAATGCTGTGGCTGTTATAAGAATATAAGTCCCTAGCGCCAGGAGGGTTAACTGAGGTGCAAATTGTAAAATAATAATTATCCACCCCATATGAGCAATGGAGGAATAGGCCAGAATTTTTCGTAGCTGGGTTTGATTTAGGCCCCCCCATCCTCCAATGAGGGTGGATAGAAGACCTAATGAAGATAGGAGATAGGGGTCAATTATAGGAGCTACCTGAATAATTAATGCAAATGGTGCTAGTTTTTGTCATGTTGATAGAATAAGTCCTGTTGTCAAATTAAGACCTTGGAGAACTTCTGGTAATCAGAAATGTACAGGGGCTAGGCCAATTTTTAGTGCTAGTGCTAAAATAATTAAGGTTGAGGCCAGTGGGTGAGATAAATCATTAATATTTCATTCTCCTATTATTCATGCATTTGTTGTAGCTGCAAATAAAATTATAGCTGCGGCTGTTGCTTGAGTAAGAAAATATTTAGTTGTAGCTTCAACTGCTCGTGGGTGGTGTTGTTGTGCTATAAGAGGAATAATTGCCAGGGTATTAATTTCTAGTCCTATTCAGGCTAATAATCAATGGGAGCTTGCGAAGGTTAATGTGGTTCCTAGTCCTAGGCTGGACAATAAGATGACTAATACATAAGGGTTCATTGATAGGGGAAGGATTTTAACCGTCATGTTCGGGGTATGGGCCCGAAAGCTTTATTAGCTGACCTTATCATAGAAAGTGGTGTAGAGGAAGCACCAGGAGTTTTGATCTCCTGAGTATGGGTTCAATTCCCTTCTTTCTAGGAACTGGAGGGGCTTTAACCCTCATAAGCCACTCTATCAAAGTGGTCCTTAGGCATTCAGGCACGGTTCCTGTTTAGAGTTGTGGGGGAAGACCTGCAAACGCGATTGGGAGGGCAGTATGTCATAAAACTAGAGCTAAGGTTAATGGTAAGAAGTTTTTTCATACTAGGTGCATTAATTGATCATAGCGAAATCGTGGATAAGAGGCCCGAACCCATAAAAATACTATAGAAAGGAGTGCAGCTTTAGTCATTAAGTTAATTGTTGTCAGTTCAGGGAGGGCTGGAACATGTGAGGCACCAAGAAAGAGGACAGCAGATAAGGTATTTATTAATAAAATATTGGCATACTCGGCCAGAAAAAAGAGGGCAAAGGGTCCCCCTGCATATTCTACATTGAATCCTGATACTAATTCAGATTCACCTTCGGTTAGGTCAAAGGGTGCTCGGTTGGTTTCTGCTAGTGTAGAAATGTATCATATTGCTGCTAGTGGCCAGGCTGGGATGAGAAGTCAGATACCTTCTTGTGTAATATTAAATATTTGTAGTGTATATCCTCCTGAGAAGATAATTACTGATAGAAGAATTAGCCCCAAACTTACTTCATAAGAAATTGTCTGGGCTACAGCCCGTAGGGCGCCAATTAATGCGTATTTTGAATTTGAGGCTCAGCCTGATCCGAGGATTGAGTACACGGCAAGGCTTGAGAGGGCCAAGATAAACAGGACACCCAGGTTAAGATCTATAACGGGGTGAGGTATGGGAATCGGGGCTCATAATGTTATAGCTAATGTAAGTGCTAGTATAGGGGTGGCTAGAAATAGAAAGGGGGATGATGAAGATGGGCGGATAGGTTCTTTAATAAATAGTTTTACTCCATCTGCAATTGGTTGAAGAAGGCCATAGGGTCCAACAATGTTTGGCCCCTTACGTAATTGTATATAACCTAAAACTTTTCGTTCAATTAGTGTAAGAAATGCTACTGCTAGGAGAACGGGGACAATATACGTGAGAGGGTTAATTAAATGAATAAGTAGAGTGTTTAGCATAAACTAAGAAGAGGATTTGAACCTCTGGTTGAAAGGGCTTAGGCCTTTTGCAATTACCATGCTCTGCCATCTTAGTATGGCATATATCTTTGCCTATATTTAAGGTCCTCCATTTATTTAATTTAGTTGTCTTCATTAATTAGGGGTAAGGCGTACTTTTAGCATGGGCCTTTCTTTTCCGGTCCTTTCGTACTAGGAAAAGTGACATTTACAGATAGAAACTGACCTGGATTACTCCGGTCTGAACTCAGATCACGTAGGACTTTAATCGTTGAACAAACGAACCCTTAATAGCGGCTGCACCATTAGGATGTCCTGATCCAACATCGAGGTCGTAAACCCCCTCGTCGATATGGACTCTGGGAGAGGATTGCGCTGTTATCCCTAGGGTAACTTGGTCCGTTGATCGGCCCATTGGCCGGATCATTATTGGTCAGATTTTCTGAGTCTTAGAAATGTCTTTCTTGGTTTTAGGTTAATTTTCCCTATCCACTCGGAGGATATGTTTTTCTCCGTGGTCGCCCCAACCGAAGGTAAAGTTCCATTGTCCGCTGAGGTTTTATGCTTATTAAGAAAGTTGTTTGATGCGGCTGGACTTGAACCTTAAGCTCCAAAGGGTCTTCTCGTCTTGTATTTTTATGTCCGCTTCTGCACGGGCAGATCAATTTCACTGACTTGGAAAGGGAGACAGCTAAGCCCTCGTTTAACCATTCATACAGGTCTTCATTTAAAAGACAAGTGATTGCGCTACCTTTGCACGGTCAAAATACCGCGGCCGTTAAACTTGCGGTCACTGGGCAGGTTGGACCTCCTATACTTTGAAATTTGCAGGAGGCGATGTTTTTGGTAAACAGGCGAGGCTTGTGTTTGCCGAGTTCCTTCCCTTCCTTTTAGTCTTTCCTTTAGGCATTCCAGTGTGGGGCTAACGATTAGGGGTTGTATAGTTTTCTTGTGATCTTTATTGATTACATTGCCCTCTTTTATTGGGTTCGTTAATTGCCGGTGGCTTGTCCGGGCTGGCTTACACTTATGCTTGGAGAGAAATATTGTCTCTTGTTACTCATTTTAGCATAATCTCTTCCATGATATCATGGAGCGGCCTAATATAATTAGGGGAGTGGGATATTTTATTGAAATAATAAATTTTATAGTGTCTGAGCTTTAACGCTTTCTATACAGATGGCTGCTTTTAGGCCCACTGAAGCAATAAATTTTTTTAATTATAATCCCTATCCTCCTGGAAAAGTTGTATCCTTGATTGAAAGGGCTGTACCCCTTTCAGTTAACTCTCATGTTTCTCTTATATTTCTAAGTTAGATATTACTTGCTTGATTAAAGGGGCACGAGGCTGAACTTCTATTCATTTCTTAGGCAACCAGCTATCACCAAGTTCGGTAGGTCTATCACCTCTACCCGGGGCTCTTCCCACGCTTTTGCCACAGAGACGGGTTGGCCCTTTTAGGCTGTCCCGGGGTAGCTCACTTGGTTTCGGGGTGACAAACTAAAGGTCCCTTTGCCTGTCATATACTTGCTAAATCATGATGCAAAAGGTACGAGTTTTAGTCTCTGCTTTTTTATGCTTAAATGACTTATTTCATTGCTCTTTCAGCATTCCCTTGCGGTACTTTTTCTATTGCTTATGAAACCTTTTTCGTCTCCCGTACTTAGGTGGAAAAATGGTTTAATTAATAATTTTAGGTCTTATTTTTTTATTTATGTTGTTCATTTAATGTGGTATTTAAGCTAGCTATTTAGCTCAGGGCGATCCAACTTGCATGGATGTCTTCTCGGTGTAAGGGAGATGCTTAACTATCTCAGCCACGTCCTGATTTGATCCAAGTGCACCTTCCGGTACACTTACCATGTTACGACTTGCCTCCCCTTATTTATGCTTAAATGTTAGTAACGTCTGTTGCTATTAGCGGGGAGAGTGACGGGCGGTGTGTACGCGCCTCAGAGCCGGGTTCAAAAGGACACTCTATTTCCTTTTTACTACTAAATCCTCCTTCGAGCACTAAGTTTTCATAGTGTTGTTCGTAATATTCTTATTAAAGAAAATGTAGCCCATTTCTTCCCACTTCGTTCGCTACACCTCGACCTGACGTTTTGAATTATATTCATTTTGCTTACTATTAATCCTTCACAGGGTAAGCTGACGACGGCGGTATATAGGCGGGGGTGACCAGAAGTGGTGAGGTTTAACGGGGGTTATCGGTTCTAGAACAGGCTCCTCTAGGGGGGTCTAAGGCACCGCCAAGTCCTTTGGGTTTTAAGCTAATGCTCGTAGTACCCTGGCGGACGTTTATTGTGAAATAACGTCTAAGTTTATGGCTGAGCATAGTGGGGTATCTAATCCCAGTTTGTTTCTCAGCTTTCGTGGGGTCAGGTAGACTAATATTAAAGCTACTTTCGTGTGTGGGCTTCAGACACTCAGGGGCGTATGACAGCCAAGAGGTCTTTTGGCTTTATTTATTTTGGACCTTAACCACCCTTTACGCCGCATCCATCAACTAGGGCCTCTCGTATAACCGCGGTGGCTGGCACGAGTTTTACCGGCCCTTCTTATCTCTAACTAAGTCAAGCTTTCACTTATGGCTTAATATTTATCACTGCTGAGTTCCCTTGGGGGTGTGGCATGGCAAGGCGTCTTGGGCTAAAATTTGTGCCTGATGCCTGCTCCTCGTCCCCGGGCAGGGGATTGAGGGCATTCTCACGGGTTTGCGGAGACTTGCATGTGTAAATTGGTTTAAAGCTGATGGTAAAGTCAGGACCAAGCCTTTGTGCAAACGGGGCTTTCTAGGGCCCATCTTAGCATCTTCAGTGCTATGCTTTATTTTAAGCTACGCGAGC